TACATGAGTATCCATTCGGTATGTTTTCTTCGAAAAAAAAGAAGTCCTTTCCCTTTCATTATTATTTATTTTTAATAAAGCAACTAAAGGAAAACTTTTTTTAATCGATTTTGGCTCTTCTTTACCCCATAGAGATATTGAATAAAAGGAATTTCCTTTTTTGCCACTGTAATTTTGAAAACGAACGTTTAAATGCCCTTCAAAAGTAAGTAAATAAACCCGAAACATATAAAATGCAGTTAATCCGGCTGTGAAAGAAGCAATTATTGCGAAAATCGGTGAATATAACCAACTATCATTAAGAATTTCATCTTTGGACCAAAAACAAGCAAGAGGTGGAATACCACAAAGAGAAAGTGTACCTAATAAAAAAGCAGTTTTTGTAATTGGCACGTGCTTTCTTAACCCGCCCATAAGAGCCATGTTCTGGCTTTTATCTGGAGCGTATCCAACAAGAGCTTCCATTGAATGAATAATTGATCCGGATCCTAAAAACAACAAGGCTTTCGAATAAGCATGAGTAATCAAATGAAATAAAGCGGCTCGATAGGACCCCATACCTAGAGCTAACATCATATAACCCAATTGAGACATTGTAGAATAGGCTAAACTTTTCTTAATATCTTTTTGAGCAAGAGCTAAAGTGGCTCCTAATAATACTGTTATTATACCTATAAAAGATATTAGATTCATTATGTATGGTATCGCTATGAAAAGTGGAAGAAGACGAGCTACAAGAAAAATTCCCGCTGCTACCATAGTAGCGGCGTGGATAAGAGCCGAAATAGGAGTAGGCCCCTCCATGGCATCGGGTAACCATACATGAAGGGGAAATTGTGCGGATTTAGCAACTGCGCCGCCAAATAATAGAAAGGCACACAAAGTAACAAATAAAAAGTTAACCTCCTTATTATAAATCAAGTTATTGAATATTTCGAACAAATCCCGAAATTCGAAACTACCCGTTGTCCAATAAAGACCTAAGATTCCTAATAATAAACCAAAATCCCCTACACGATTAGTTACAAAGGCTTTTTGACAAGCACTTGCCGCACTAGGTCGTGTGAACCAAAACCCTATTAATAGATAAGAACACATCCCAACCAATTCCCAAAAAATATAAATTTGTATCAAATTCGAACTTGTAACTAATCCCAACATTGAAGTATTAAAAAAACTCATATAAGCAAAAAATCTCAAATATCCTTGATCATGAGACATATAATTGTCGCTATAAAAAAGAACCAGAATTCCAACTGTGGTGATTAATATTGACATAATAGAAGTAAGCGGATCAATAAAGTGTCCGAACTCGAAAGAAAAATCATTATTGATCGTCAAAGACCATATGTATTGATAGATAGAACTCCTATTTATTTGCTGAATAGATAGATCGACCGAAAAAATCATAACTATACTTAACAAAAAAATACTAGGAAAAGCCCAAATACGGCGAAGATTTTTTGTTGCCGTTGGAAAAAGTAGAAGTCCCACTCCTATTAACATAGGAACTGGAAGCGGAACGAAAGGTATGATCCAAGAATATTGATATGTATGTTCCATAAAAATAATAATTTTTTTATTCTTAATTAATTGTTTCTGATTCACCGGTTCTTATCTCTTTTAAAAGAGATTACTAAAGTATTAAAAAAGCAACTGAAACTAAAATGTAATTTTCTAGTCGTAGTTAGTTTGAACCTTTCTCAACTACTTCAAAAATTTGCAAAGTGAAAAATAACGAATCCTTTTATACTAAGTTTATACTAAGTAAGATTTTTGTAAGATTTTTAGGAAAACGTAGCAGCAAATTCCAATTTCCATTATTATTCCCTATTACAAAAATTTATGGACATATATCAAGACTAAAAAATTGGACAAAAAAAAAGAAGTACTTTATTTTGATATCAATCATCGGATGTCCCATAACTTTGCCTAATAAAAAAAGAACTAGGTATTTTTGTTTGTTTATTCAGAATAATTAACGAGTTTAATTTGGGACTGATTGATTGTGTTCTATTCTAATAATCTAATAAATGGTATTTAATAACCAATTACTAGAATTACTAGAAAAGAAAAAAGAAAAAGATTCAAGTTTTTTATTAGGTAGGTAAGGGTTCTTAAGCTTGTTCGATATGTATTTTTTATGTACAAATGTAACATCCAAAAAAGAGACAGAGATAGAAAGGTATCACAAATAACTCCGAAATACAAATTATTTTGCCTCAGATATTGTATGGAATAGGAATTGAAAAAACAAAAAAATGATTTGTTTTAAACAATAGATGTCTTTCACATCCAATTTTTGTAATGAATAACTTTTTATTTTTTGAATGGCAGTTCCAAAAAAACGTAGTTCTATATTAAAAAAACGTATTCGTAAAAATATTTGGAAAAAGGGGGGATATTGGGCAGCGCGGAAAGCTTTTTCGTTAGCGAAATCCCTTTCGACCGGGAATTCAAAAAGTTTTTTGTACGACAAATAATTTTGAATAATTGGAATCCGCATCCACCTGACTCCAAAAACGAGCCGGTTTAGTTTCGAATTTAGATTCCATTTTTTAATATAGAATAGAAAAATAGAAGTAAAAAAAATAGAAATAGAAAAAGAAAAAGTAAGTAATAAATAATGATTTCCATTCCCTACTGTTTTGAACCAATGGATTTGGCTACTGAATCGGTACTTTTTTTTATTTGAAAAAAAAAAGAATAAAAAATTGAGAGTTTTGCCTTTATTTGTATTTGAATATGCTTTTCATTCCCGGGATGGGGATTCTTAATTTCCCCATCACCCACCCACTTAAAAATAAGACAATAATAAAGGTTTTGTTTTGTCTTTTCTTTTTTTTTTTTTATATTTCTCCTTTTCGATTTCAATTTATGCTACTCTATAGCATAAATTGAAATCTTTAGACAAAAGCAATGAGTTGTTGAAACTAATTTTGAATTATACTTTTTTTTTAACCTTCTGAATCATCACTCCAAGTGAGAATGAGAAAGGCGTCTTTCGCCATTTCGGCGTATTTCTAATTTCTATACGAATAGTATGCAATTTATAAGTAATAAAAGAATCCTATGTTTGAAAGGGAGGATCAATCTAAAAATATCGATTTTTAGAATTCGGATTTAGAAATAAATTTTTGAAGTAGGACAATAGAAATCGAAATTCTTTTATATAATATGTATAGCTCGATACCTAATTGGTTTGATAAACCCTAAGACAAATTCATACTGAAAAAACCTAACGATTATCACAAGACAAAAGTTATGCAAATTAAATCAAATTTTTTGAATTATTGGATATTATGCTTAAATTGTGATCGCGATCCATAAAAAAGAAAAAGAATATGTTATTGTTAAGTTAAATAAAACTGAAACCTTAACTAACTAAATAAAACGATAAAAAAGAGACTGTTTCAATCTCTAATTGAATGCTTCCTAAAAAACAAAAGTATTTCATTGAAACTTACTCTTTCACTTTCCATCTCGACGATTAAATAAAAATAAGTTATTATTATTTCTAGCAAGCCGCTATGGTGAAATCGGTAGACACGCTGCTCTTAGGAAGCAGTGCTAGAGCATCTCGGTTCGAATCCGAGTGGCGGCATAACATCTTCTAAAAGATATATAAAATAGAAAAGCCCTATAATGAATTGAATTTCCAATTTCCATTCCGTATACTCGAGAGACTTTCACTTTTTCCTTTTAATTTCATTTTTTATTTATGATATTTTCAACTTTAGAACATATATTAACTCACATATCATTTTCGGTCATTTCAATTGGAATTACAATCCATTTAATAACCTTATTAGTCGATGAAATCGTAGGACTATATGATTCATCAGAAAAGGGGATGATAGCTACCCTTTTCTGTCTAACAGGATTATTAGTAATTCGTTGGATTTATTCGGGGCATTTCCCATTAAGTGATTTATATGAATCATTAATCTTTCTGTCATGGAGTTTCTCCATTATTCATAGGATTTTAAAACATAAAAATCATTTAAGCGCAATAACCGCGCCAAGTGCTATTTTTACCCAAGGCTTTGCAACTTCGTGTTTGTTAACCAAAATGCATCAATCCGAAATATTAGTGCCCGCTCTACAAGTTCAGTGGTTAATGATGCACGTAAGTATGATGGTATTCGGCTATGCCGCTCTTTTATGCGGATCATTATTATCCACAGCTCTTCTAGTCATTACATTTCGAAAAATGATAAGGATTTTTGGTAAAAGCAATAAATTATTAAATGGAACTGTAACTGAGTCATTTTCCTTCGGTGAAATACAATACATGAATGCAAAAACCAATGTTTTACTAAATACTTATTTTTTTTCTGCTAGAAATTATTACAGGTATCAATTGATTCAACAATTGGATCATTGGAGTTATCATATTATTAGTCTAGGATTTATCTTTTTAACCATAGGTATTCTTTCAGGCGCAGTATGGGCTAATGAGGCATGGGGATCATATTGGAATTGGGATCCAAAGGAAACTTGGGCATTTATTACTTGGACTATATTCGGGATTTATTTCCATACTCGAACAAATAAAAAATCGGAAGGTTTTAATTCCGCAATTGTGGCTTCTATGGGCTTTGTTATAATTTGGATATGTTATTTCGGGGTCAATCTATTAGGAATAGGGTTACATAGTTATGGTTCATTTAATTAACAATTCACATCTAATTGAATTGCAAATTGAAGAAAAGAAAGGGCCCGATGAAGACAAAGATAGGATGGCGCATATATATAAACGAAACTGAGTGGAAACCGCCGAGAACCTTTTGAATCACTCCACTACTTGATTCAAAAGGTTCTCACAAACCCAAAAGGGGTTTGGTTACAATTCAAATTTATTTTTTCTTTTTTTATTCATGAAAATTCTCTATAAAAAAATTAGATAGAATAGCTTCGACCTTGTCCACTGATAGTGACAGAACGAAATCCGGATAAATACCAATACCAAGTACGGGTAGAAGAATAGAGATCAAAACAAATAATTCCCGTGGTCCAGAATCAAAAAAATAAGAGTTTACGCCATTAAATAGCTTGTACCCATAAAACATTTGCCGTAACATAGATAATGAATAAATAGGAGTTAATATCATTCCAATTGCCATTACAAAAGTAATCAGTATTTTTGCTATTAAAAAATATTTTTGGCTAGTAATTATTCCAAAAAATACTATCAATTCCGCAACAAAACCACTCATGCCCGGTAATGCAAGGGAAGCCATTGATAAGATACTAAATAGCGTGAATATCTTTGGAATTGGTAAAGCCAGCCCGCCCATTTCGTCGAGATAACCACGACGTATTCTATCATAACTCGTTCCTGCTAAGAAAAAAAGTGCAGCGCTAATAAACCCATGAGAAATTATTTGTAAAATGGCTCCGCTGAGTCCTGTATCAGTTATCGAGCCAATTCCTATAATTATGAAACCCATATGAGATACAGAGGAATAGGCGATTCTTTTTTTTAAATTGCGTTGGCCAGGAGATGTTAAAGCTGCATAAATTATTTGCATTGTACCTATTATGATTAACCAGGGAGAAAATAGAGAATGAGCGTGCGGTAATAGTTCCATATTGATCCGAACCAAGCCATATGCTCCCATTTTTAATAAGATTCCGGCCAGAAGCATACAAGTACTGTAATGGGCCTCCCCATGGGTGTCCGGTAACCATGTATGTAAGGGTATAATCGGTGATTTGACAGCAAAAGCAATAAGAAATCCAATATAGAATAGTATTTCCAGTGCCACGGGATACGATCGATTAGCTAATATTTCCAAATTTAATGTTGGTTCATTGGAACCATATAAACCGATACCCAAAACTCCTATTAATAGAAAAACGGAACCTCCTGCAGTGTACAAAATAAACTTTGTAGCTGAATAAAGACGTTTCTTTCCACCCCATGCTGATAGAAGTAGATAAACAGGAATTAATTCTAATTCCCACATGATGAAAAAAAGTAAAAGGTCACGAGAAGCAAATGATCCTATTTGACCGCTATACATTGCTAACATCAGGAAATAGAATAATCGGGAATTCCGAGTAACTGGCCAAGCCGCTAACGTAGCTAAAGTGGTGATAAATCCCGTCAATAAAATGGGTCCTAGGGAAAGTCCATCTATTCCCAATCTCCAGTAAAAACCAAAAAAATCGATCCATTTATAATCCTCTGCGAGTTGTATTAATGGATCGTCCAATTCAAAATGATAACAGAAGGCATAGGTCGTTAGAAGGAGTTCTAGCACGCATATATATATAGTATACCCCCTAGTCACCTTATTTCCTCTATGAGGGAGAAAGAAAATGAAAAAACCCGTGGCTATCGGAAAAACTACAATTATTGTTAACCAAGGAAAAAAGTTCGTGGTAAAGGCAAGATACACTCGAACCAGACAAAACCGTGCTCGAAAAATAGAATATATATTCTTAATTTTTTTTTTATTTTTCGAGTACGGGTTTTTGTCGGTAATCAGTAAGTAAAAAAAATGTATTCAAAATAGATTCAAGTGGGGTTTTGGGGAACGTATCAATATCAATAAGCTAGACCCATGCTTCGAGTTGTTTCATGCCATAAATAAACTCGAACACTCAAGAAATCCGTTGGACAGGCGGATTCACATCTCTTACAACCAACACAATCCTCCGTTCTTGGAGCAGAAGCAATTTGTTTAGCTTTACATCCGTCCCAAGGTATCATTTCTAATACATCCGTGGGACATGCTCGGACACATTGAGTACACCCTATACATGTATCATAAATCTTTACTGAATGTGACATTGAATCTATCCATTTCTGAATTAAAAAATTTTCGATCTAGTAATTTTGGAAATGAATCATATATTGAAACACCAGATCAATCAACGATTTACCAGAATTTTGGAATCAATCCATTTCTGGATCAACTGATAAGAGGGAACAAAGATACTTTGATTTTTTACGTTTTCGCCGATATGATCGAGGTTAGGACGTATTATAGATGCTAATTTGAATTTATGAATATTCTGATTTTGAAATACTATTTTATTTATTCAACAAAGTCGATTGATTGATACGAATCGATTTTCTGTTACGATAAATTGACGAAACAATAGCTGATCCGATAGCTGCTTCAGCGGCTGCAATAGCTATAACAAAAATTGAGAAAATATCTCCTTTTAATTGCCTACTATCAAAAAAATCGGAAAATGTTACAAAATTTATATTAACCGCATTTAGTATAAGTTCAAGACACATCAGGGCCCGGACAATATTTTGGCTCGTGATCAATCCATAGATACCAATAGAAAATAAATAAGCACTCAAAATAAGTACATGCTCGAGCATCATTGACCAACTCCGTACCAATTTGATTCATTTCAATATGAACAATAAGTCAAGTGATTTGATTACTTATAATCTAACAAGTATAGAACAAAAGAATATATTGCTAATAGATCAAATCAATAAACTTCTATTTGATTTATACATGAAACAGTATTCAAATCGAATTGAAGTGATAACACAGAAAAGTCCAATTTGGATTGCTGCTGCTAGTTATAAAGATTTTTTACTGACGAGCTACGGCAATTGCACCTATCAAAGCAACTAAAAGAATGATCGAAATGAGTTCAAATGGAAGAAAAAAGTCGGTTGATAAATGAATTCCAATTTGTTGACTGTTACTTATCAAATCTTGCTCTATAATCTGGTTGGATCGTGTAGTCCAAATAATCCCGTACCACGACGTATCTAGAATAGTAGTGAGTAAGGACAAAAAAATACTTGTACAAACCAGAGAAGTAACTCCATTCCCAATAGTCCAAAGATTCAAATGAAAATCGTTGGAATAGTCTGAACCATTCATGAACATTACAGCAAATATGATTAAAACATTTACAGCTCCTACATAAATAAGGAGCTGTGCAGCAGCTACAAAAGACGAATTTGATAGAATATAGAATAAGGATATACAAATAAGAACGAATCCCAATGAAAAGGCAGAATAAATCGGGTTGGTAAGTAATACCACTCCCAGACCTCCTAATATAAGACCCGATCCTAGAAAAACTAAAAGAAAATCATGTATTGGTCCAGCCAAATCCATTATATTAAAATAAGAGATAAATAAATCGAAATGTTTTTTCATGACCTTATTGAACCGACCAGGCAATTTTTTTTTATGAGGCATTCCCGATTGAATTCAATTCAAATCTAATAGGTGTGAATTGATGTGGGTACAGTTATTGGATCAATTTCGTTCTTTTCTTTATTGGAAATGGCAGTTGGAAATTGAAAGTCTATATTTCGAAAAAATTGTGGATATATTAACAGACTTTCAATACAAATTAATTTGTACTTCTCATAATCCAATCTATAGTTGGGATTTGTACCAAACAAAGAGAAAGACCTTATTCCTTTATACCAACACGGAACCCTAGTAATTTCCAATAATAAAGAGATTTACCCGTTTTTTCTTTGAGACGAATTCAAAACTGTTCGAATTGTAAAATCGTCAATTACTGACATTGGTAAACGACCTAAAGCAATTTGATTGTAATTCAATTCGTGACGGTCGTAAGTAGCAAGTTCATATTCTTCAGTCATTGATAAACAATTTGTTGGACAATACTCAACGCAGTTACCACAAAAAATACAAATTCCGAAATCAATACTGTAATTAAGCAATCGTTTCTTTCGAATATCAGTTTCCAATTTCCAATCAACAACAGGCAGATCTATAGGACATACACGAACACATACTTCACAAGCAATACATTTATCAAATTCAAAATGGATTCGACCGCGGAAACGCTCCGATGTTATTAATTTTTCATAAGGATATTGAATAGTTACAGGGAAACGATTTGCTTGGGATAAGGTAATCATGAAACTTTGACCAATGTACCTTGCAGCTCGTACTGTTTGTTGACCATAATTCATGAACCCAGTTACCATAGGTAGCATATCGGGAATATCTATGAATAAATTTTTTCTTTCTCTTGTTTGAGGTAAGCCGTGAATATAGTATCCCTTTTTTTGTCTACAGTGAAAGGAGTTGGGAAGAGGTTGTTAATAATAGATTACCGAGAGAAATAGGTAAAAGAAATTTCCAGCCAAGATTTAATAATTGGTCCATTCTTAGTCTAGGTAAAGTCCATCTTGTTGTGATAGAAATGAACAAGAACAAATAAGTTTTAGCTAATGTAATAAAGATACCAATTGTCGTTCCAAAGATTCCATCCGCTTTATTTATTTCAAATAACTCAGGAACAAATATGTACGGAAGTGAAAGATTCCAACCGCCCAAGTAAAGAACTGTTACAAATAATGAGGAAACTAATAAATTTAGATAGGAAGCAACGTAAAATAAACCAAATTTGATACCCGAATATTCGGTTTGATAGCCTGCTACTAATTCTTCTTCTGCTTCTGGTAAATCAAAAGGTAATCTTTCGCATTCTGCTAGGGAAGAAATTAGAAAAACGATAAACCCTATAGGTTGACGCCACAAATTCCACCCCCAAAAACCATATTTTGATTGCGCCCCGACTATATCAACTGTACTTGAACTATTAGATAATCATAGTCGGTGATAACATTACTGTTCCCATCGCTATTACAAAACCGTACATGAGATTTTCACCTCATACGGCTCCTCAGGGCCACAAATAAATGTAAGGACCGGGCAAGTATTTGTTATCTTGATATGGTTATAGCATAGATAGACGCGTGGAAGGTCCCCAATTATACCAATGGAATTCTGTCTGCTATAAGAATAAATCAAAAAGCATTTCTGAATCGATCTCATCCTTCAACTTTTTTTTGGTGAGTAATAACTTAATAAATCCTTCAATAAAATACTCTTTGTAGAAATATCTATTGATATTTCGAGCCATCATTTTTTTTTGATTACGAAAAAAAAATTAGACATTACATTAGTTCATGAATCATGACACAATTTTTCTTTCTATGAAGATAGGAAAGAAATAAGAAAAAAATAGCTTTTCTTTTTATTGTAATTTTATTTTTTTTTCTATGTTTTTTTGTTCCTCTTCTTCTTTCTGAGAAAAAGGGGGCCTCAAAAAAGTAAAGGATTATTTCGTTCCCGATAGTAATTTCTTTAATTGGGGGATAGGAGCATACTCTGAATCGGAATTGTGGGGAGTACTGCCTGATCATTTCTACCAACTTAAAGCCCCAATTAGTATTCTTTTTATGTTATGCAGACATATCTTTTTCGTTAATTTACATAATCTCCATTACTAATTCTTTGTGTGTATTTTAGTGTTCCTTATTATCCACCCATTTTTTTTTCAATCCCCCGTTCGTTAATATATGTATTGTAATACATTCAAACATATAGTGAAAACTCCATACGGTTGACTTTTGAGCCCGCTTCAAGCTAGGATGACCAATCAACTAATCTTGGGGTAAAGGGCATCTTCCACTTTTGTTTACTTTCACTTAACTCTTGTACATAGGAAATGAGACTCAATCTGCTTTTACTGCGAATTTAGAAGTTGTTTTCTTTCACTCATATATAACTATCTAATTTTTTTATTAACCTAAAGAATAAATAAATGGATAAAAAAAAAATGCGGATATCCATTCAATTTCTTTTTTTTTTTCTAGAAGGAAAAGAAAAGCTTATATTTTAGCGAATCGCACGTAGAGATATTGATAAAACACATAAAGTTAATGGTATTTCATAACTAATCGATTGAGCAGCAGCTCGCAGACCACCTAAAAACGAATATTTATTATTTGATCCATATCCTGACATAAGAAGCCCAATAGGAGCAATACTTGAAACGGCAATCCATAAAAAAATACCAATATTGAGATCAGCTAAAACAAGGTGATAACTAAAAGGAATTACTGAATAACTTAGTAGAATTGATATGACTGCTATAGATGGTCCAATACTGAAGAAACGAGTATTTCCTCTAGCTGGAAGAAGATTCTCTTTGAAAAGTAGTTTTGTTCCATCTGCTAAAGCTTGAAGAATTCCGAAAGGGCTGGCGTATTCAGGGCCAATACGTTGTTGTATTCCTGCAGATATTTCTCTTTCTAACCACACAATTACTAGTACACCTATTGTGATTCCTAATACAAGAGTCAAAATGGGGGTAAACACCCGTATGGTCCCATAGAGCTCTTTTAAGGATTCCAATCGGGAAAAAGAATTAATATCTTGTACTTCTGTTGTATCGACTATCATTTCAACGATCAACTTCTCCCATAATGATATCTATACTACCTAGTATCGTCATAATATCCGCCAATTTCATTCTTTTAACTAACTGAGGAAGAATTTGCAAATTGATAAAACCCGGTGGGCGAATTTTCCATCGCCAAGGAAAACTACTTTGATCTCCTATCATAAAAATTCCCAATTCTCCTTTTGGGGCTTCGACTCTCACATAAAGTTCTTGTTTCGGTAATTCAAAAGTAGGAGAAGGTTTTTTACTAATGAATCGATCTTCAAAATCATTCCGTTCTGGATCGCTTTCTCTAGCAAAGCATCGGATTTCTAAATTCTCATAGGGCCCCCCCGGAATTCCTTCCAAAGCCTGTTGAATAATTTTTACGGATTCGGTCATTTCACCGATTCGGACTAAATAACGAGCTAATGAATCTCCTTCTTTTTGCCACTGGACTTCCCAATCAAATTCGTCGTAACACTCATAATGATCCACTTTACGAAGATCCCATTCTATTCCAGACGCTCGTAGCATTGGTCCTGATAAACCCCAATTTATTGCTTCTTCTCCACCAAAAATGCCTACTCCTTCAACTCGTTCTAAAAAGACAGGGTTTCGTGTAATAAGTTTTTGATATTCAACAACCCCCGTTAAAAAATAATCACAGAAATCCAAACATTTCTCTATCCAGCCATGGGGTAAATCGGCCGCTATCCCTCCGATACGAAAATAATTATGCATCATTCTCATACCGGTGGCAGCTTCGAATAGGTCATATACTAATTCTCTTTCTCTGAAAATATAGAAGAAGGGAGTCTGTGCACCAATATCTGCCATAAAAGGGCCGAGCCATAACAGATGAGAGGCTATACGACTCAACTCCAACATAATTACTCTGATATAGCTGGCCCTTTTAGGTACTTGAATATTTCCCAACTGTTCCGGTCCATTTACAGTTATTGCTTCTGTGAACATAGTAGCTAAATAATCCCAACGTGTTACATAAGGCAGATATTGTATAATTGTTCGGTTTTCCGCAATTTTTTCCATCCCTCTGTGTAAATAACCCAATATCGGTTCACAGTCAATAACATCTTCGCCATCGAGAGTAACGATGAGACGAAGAACACCATGCATTGATGGGTGGTGAGGTCCCATATTTACCCTCATAAGGTCTTTTCCTGTAGCTAGTATACTCATTGGTTTTTCCTCGATTCATTCTTACATGAATTGTTGAAAACAAAAAGAAGTTATCAAGATTCAAAATCTAATAAATCAAATAATTCAAAATTCTTTTTTAAAATTAACGATTTTTTGACTCCCGTATATTCAACTGACTAATTAATTCTTTATAACGTACTCTATTTTTCTTTGACAAATAAGAAAGTAGCCGTTGGCGTTTTTCCAGAACTTTCCGTAAACCCCTCTGAGATAAATAGTCTTTTCTGTGCAATTCCAAATGGGAAGTAAGTCTTTGTATCTTATTAGTGAAACTTAATACTTGAAATTCAACAGACCCGCTGTTTTCTTTTTTTTTTTCGTGAAAAGTAACTGAGATGAATGAATTTTTTACCATAAAACGAAACCCTCTTTTCCCTTTCTTTTAATATGAAATTTACTGATCAGTAATAATAATGTTAGTCATTTGAATTGAATATACACAATCATCTTAAAGCCGTTATGAACTTCCGATAAAATCAATCAACAATCAATCCCATTTTCGATTTGATTAGGGATAAAAAAGGATGGTATATTTCTTCAAAAGAGAAAAAGCGAGACCTAAAAAAAATTCTGTTAATTCATTTATAGATCTAACCAATCCGTATGTCCTTAAAGTGGTATCCTGTATCATAATGGAATGTAAGACAAGGCATGCGTCCATCTCTTTGTTTTCATATACCAGGTATGGTACGCGATCGATAAGAAAAACGTACTAGTAACAAATTTGCAATCGTGGATACATATGTATCCTTATCATACTGAAACGGCTGCCATTATTGGTATTAAACCAATAGCGATTCATACAAACTAAATCTTCTAATCGATAATTGGGCCAAAGAAAGAACTTTAATTTAATTAGTTTCTTTTTCTCTCTAGCAAGATCTTTGCTTTTATCCAAAACGTGACTCCCTTTTTTTACGTTATTACAAAATACGGAATTTCTCTGAATACCATTTTGATTCTTCCAATTGAAACAAATCAGAGTTCTCAATTCTCTACGACGGTTGGGGAATAAAATATTTTCAGGAACAAGCAAATCAAAATTCTTTTTGTCTCTATTTCCAGTCATTCTTTGATGTCTTGCAATGGATTCATAATTTTTTTTTTTATGAACATTGCTTTTTTCTCGGTATCTTTTAGTAATTTGGCGCTTATTCTTATGAACCAATGAAATACCTACGATTTGATATATAAAAAACTGTCCATCGTTTTTTACAGACAGACGAAGCGGTTCGATAATAAATATTCCCCCTTTCACCAATTCTGTAAGAGTGAAATCCTTATGAATCATCAAAATATCCAGACCCATTTCTCCCCCTTGAATAGAGGATATAGCAATTTCTCTTGGATTTATCAGTCGAAGCAGGAGACAATAGATCTTGATATTATTTATTATTCTTTGATTTAAAAAAGAATCCCATCTCAACTGAAAATGCAAATACTTTTTTAGGAATAAATAAAGTTCTGCTTCTGTGTTGTTCTTGTATTGTTTTTTCGTTCTACGTTTTTTGATGTCTGATCCCGAAGAATTTGCTTCAACATCTTTTTCTCGGTTTGAGAGAATTGACCCAAGACTTACTTGGTTTTGTGCATCTGATCGAGGATTCCCTCGGTCTGGGGGTTCTTTTTCTTCTTTACTTCTATTGTATAATTCAAGAGAGTTTTTTTGATTCGATGATATAAAAAGATCTTCCTTTTTCTTTCGAGTTATTTTTTTATTCCCATTTTCATTTCCCTTAAAACTGAAAAGAAGTAATTTGATTGGTATGATCCACGGTTTTTTTTTATATGCATTAAAAAATAGCACTAATTCTCGGAAGAACCAAAGCTCCAGATTTGATATAGGACAACTTAGTATTGCTTCATTCATTCCCATCCAATCAAAAAAGAACTTTTTTTGATTGGATGGTTTAATTTCTTCATCTTCATGAATTGTAAGATAAAAAAGAACTTTCTTATTAATTTCATCAATTATTTGATACTTATCAGCCCCAATCTTAGTATTTGGATTCCTGTTGGTACCAATATCAACCCAGACTTCAATATCAACCTTATTTCTAAGACAAAAATCGAGAATTCTCCAATCAAAAAATTTTCTATCCGAAAATTTATCCATATCCATAATATCATCTTCTTCTAGATAATTATTAATAGGGATACCTCCCAACATATCAAATAATTTGCCTTCCCTTATGTTGGAATTAGAAAAGATTTCTTCTTTATTATTTACTTGGAATAATGATTTATGAATATACGAGTCTTTCTTATCTTCATAATTAATAGATTTATATGATAAAAGATCATATCTATAGTGTTTTTTAAAATTATCTTTTTGATTCTGTAATGGATTCGCTTCAAAAAAATTTTGTTTGTCGGAATGAGTTAATCTATTTTTTTCATAAGAATCCTTTTTGTTTAAATCTTTCTTTTGAGCCATACTGTGTTGATTGGCTCTATTTCGCCATTTTTGTGGTACTAATATAGGCCATCTTATCCGAGATAAATCGGATTGATATTGATAATGACCCTTTAACCAGTTTTTCCATTGATTCATTTCAAAATTCAAAAAAGATTCATGTCTTAATTCGTAATGAAATATTCCTTGTTTTTTAAAATAATCTTTTATTTCCTTCTTAAGAAAAAGGGATGTTCCGTCATATTGAAAGACAAATCTTAAATTATAAAAGTGAATAAGTTGGGTTTGTGATAATTTGTAAAATACATATGCTTGTGATTGTGAGAAAAAAGAGAAATCATAAGAAATCTTTGAATTCTTATTACTAACCTTAGAAAGTGATTTTTTTATAGTCGAAATAAAGTGAATTCCATTTTTACTTGTTTTATTAATTCTTTCCTGATTTGTTTCATTATTGTGGATATTTTTCTCAATAATTTTGATTTTTTTTGGTGATTCAAAAAAAAAAATTGCATGGATTCTTGGAATATTGACAATAGCTAGAAAAATTTTTATGTATATCCTTTCAATGAAAAATTTTATAAAAAAATATGATTTACCAATTAATCGAGTATTTCTTTTTTTTAATATTTGCCAAATCTTTTTTGACGCTCCTAATATTTTAGGACGATAACTTGTTTTGTTCGAACTAATATTTCTTTCGTAAGTTAGCAGTCTTTTTTTCTTTTCTTTTGTAATTTTTTCTATTTTCTTTTTTATTATGTTTGTTCGATTAGTCAGATCTTTTATTTTTTTTTCGGGCAGTGCTAAATTTGTCCAATCCATAGATCGAATTTGAATGGACGATTCGTGAATCATCTGATTACTCATTATCAAATCTTTTTTATCTTCACCCAATTCATCTATTTCTCGCAATCTAAATAATGGAATTTGGTTTGTTTTTGAAAGTTCTTTTACTTTTAGTAATAGAATTCTTTTGATGACCCATCTTTTTGTTTCTTTTGCGATTTGTTGAAAAATTTTTGTTCTTTCTTTTAAAACGCTTAAAGACTTTGTTTTCAATTGTCTAATTTTTTTTTTTAGTTCTTTGAAAATGGGTTTAAAAAACGAAGGTCTTTTTCGGGGAGGACCAAAAGGCAATTCCGCTTCCATTCCCCAAACTGTTAAAAAACAAAAATCGTTGTTTTTTTGTCCCCCTTTTTTTTTCATTGCATCTTTATGAGGGAATTGTAGCTTAGATTTGTGCCAAGGTTTCAGGCAAAAAGGAAATAGGATCTTTATCTGAATACCCTCCGTTAACCAGTTTTTCGGAAATTCTCGTTCGGATAATTGAACACCGTTATGGGTGCATTTTACATACATTTCCCTATTCCAATCCTTTAAATCCTCGGACCATTCAGGAATTTGAAATAAGAGCATGCGAGCAATATTTTTAGCTATTATCAGTGAAGGTAATATAATATATTTTCTAAGAATCGATTGAGTTAATAATACAAAACTTCTGAGTACTTGAGCAAAAAAAAATGTATTCCAGATTTCTGCTATGGGTATCTCTGTTTTTTCTTTTCTTTTGTATTTTTCTCTTTTGTCCTCCTCTTGGTTATCAATTTTTTTTTGCTTTTCAATTTTAGAATCAGAAAGTTTTTGGTCTTTTTGTTTCCACATCCAATTTTTAAAAATTACTTTCATCAGTTCGGAAATATCAAAAGAAAAAAAAAAAGGTTTGTCTAGCCTGTCCAAAAAAAGCGGGGAATGCACGTTTGCTTGAAACAGTTCCCAAGTAATAGTTTTACGTCTTTGTGCGCGCATAGAGCCTTTGATTAGACCTCGACGAAAATCCGATTGTTGTGAATAATGGGTCAAATTCACCTTCTTTGCTTGCTTAGGACTCTTAGTATATTTTGTATTAATATACGTAGAGGTATTTGGCTTTGGCTGGTTATCAGTAAAAATAACTACATGTTTGAACTTTCTTGAACGAATTGCCCCTGCTACAGTTTCGCCCCTGTTTTTCTTTTTTTGTCCTAAATCGGTAATTGAGTTGTATGACCAGCGAGGAACTTTTTTACTAATTTCTTTTATTCCAATAGAGTTTTTTCTAATTCTTTGGTCGTTGGGATCCGTTATAACTACATCAAATAAAATTTTTAAAATTAGTATTCGATCTTCTGAATCAATTTTTTCTTGTGTTTGTTCTGGAAATAAAGAACGTACTTTTTTTGTTGAAAATAATTTTATACGAAACCTATCTAGTGTCTGCTCAAATTCGGGATAATTCTTAATAAGAAGAAGACCGTGAATTTTATTTATCAAAAATGTACTGATGTTCTTTTGGCTAGAAGTTTCATTTAGCGTTAGGGGTGAAAAAAAAAAATCGATTCTTCCACGATAAGGTCCATGCAAAAAAGGATCATATTTTTTAGGTAAGTATTCTTGTTTAGTCTTATCATTACACAATTGAGTCCTTTTTTCAAGTCCATTCAGAGTACTAGATCCTTTATCTAAAACTTCGATTCTATTCCTAAACTCCCTGTTTAAGTTATTTTTTTTTTCATTGGTGTAACTCCAATTATTATACAATTCATCAGAGGATAGTTTTTCTTTTGTTAAAAAAGACATCTTTTGTTGTATCATTTCCAAAAAAGTTGACAAACT